ACAGGACATAGTTTAGTTAGAATACTGGCTTTGGGGGCCAGGGGTGAAGGTTGAATTCCTTTTGTCTTGAAGCCCCGGGTAGGTATTACCCCACAGTCTTTGGTTTACAAGACCAATGCTTTAGTTTAAGCTACCAGGGCGGTAGCTTTTACTTGGATTTGCACCAAGAGATACTGGAGCCTAAGACCAGGGGAAGAGCTGTTTTCCTTTAAAAGCTTTACATTAGTTGTACTTGTATGTAATAATTAGGTAAAATGTGGGGGAAGTTTAGGGCGTCAGAAAAAAAGATTAGAATAAGTAGGAGACATCCCCGAAAATGAAAATTTTTAATAGGTACATAGAGGCCCAAAAATCTTAATTTTCGGGGAAAACACATGCCGATTTATTTTTTTAGCATCAATTCCGGGGGGGTGATTGAGTAAAGCTACTAAAATTCATGGTGTGGGGGGGAAGGGGGGGTGTCGAAAAAAAAAAGTGGAAAAATAGTAGGAGGGGGAGGGAAATAGAGGGCAATATGTCCGACCAGCATACATTTATAGGGCCTCATTAGAGAGGATGGGATACTTAACGCGGGCATGTGTTGTCCTACCTGTCAATTTGTGCGGGTTCCCCCACTCAGAGTAGCCAGAGGAAAGGTCTTAAATCCACAAATGCGACAACAATTCAGACCAGGTAAGGTTAAGGACTCTGCGGGTACCTAGCACGCATAGGAGGGTTACCTTTTAAAGTGCATTCGGGACGTCTCTTAGTTAAAAGTCCATAGATTCGGTACCACCCGTTACCTCCTAAAGGTCAATCGCAACCACTCTACAATTCAATGACCGGGGGAAGGTAAGATCCCCCAGGCTGAGATTTCATTAACGAGGTCTCTTTAAGGTACGAATGCCGCAACAGCAAGTGCTGCAAGTTGAGTATGTGGGGTAGTATTATAGGAATATTCATGGGTAAAACGGTTAGCTCCGGTTAAGCTTAACGTGTATTTAAACCATAAACCAGTAGAAGTTGATTATTAAAGTTTTATAATAAGTGATAGTTATATTCTTAAACCAAGGGAGGGTTACGGCGTAATTTATTGGGCTATGTTCAAGAAGAGTAGAGGAAAGTGAGGAGTGTAAAATTAATAGGGTGTAATAGTTGATTTAGTCGAGGAAGGAACCATTATATTATCATAGTTTATGATGGTGTGTTGATGAAGCAACTGGATACATATTGGTGATGATATGCTATTTCTTGAAGTAACTGAAGGATACAATCTAGTATTGTCTAAGTAGTCCCGCTGCCGTACATTTTTGGGCGAAAACAATAAGATTTTCTTGGAAAATTAATAGGGAATGTTCAATAAAAGACTATAAAATAATGAGATTTGGTCGGAAATGATAAGCATGGGGTTAAAATATTAATGTTGATAAAACATTAATGTCCCAACCTATGAGGTATTTATGTAATGGGGATTATACATATAATGATTAATGTACCATGGGGTAAGTAATTTTATGTACTATGTACATAGCGTCTGGCAACTGCTCAAAATGAGGGAAACTGTCAACTGCTGATTAGAGTCGAAGTAACTTGTTTTCTAGTAAACCGATTGTTGGAAAAATCATAACAAAGATAAAAAAATAAATAATTGAGGCGACTTGTCCGATTATGATGTAAGGATCTTCGACGGGTTGGCCCCCAATTCATGTGAGGATAAATGTGTTGGCGACTAGGCTTCAGAAAAAGATTTTTGTTATCGGACGAAATATTAGGCTGCGAAGTTTTGAGGTGTGTACAATAGGGAGGATAAATAGGACTAGAATAGACAGTAAAAGGGCTAGGACTCCTCCTAATTTGTTAGGGATAGATCGTAGGATTGCATATGCAAAGAGGAAATATCACTCTGGTTTAATGTGGGGGGGAGTGACGAGGGGGTTTGCTGGGATAAAGTTGTCTGGGTCCCCAAGAATGTTTGGGGCAAAGGTAGACAAGGATGTTAACGCTGCAAGTATAATTGCAAAGCCGAAGACGTCTTTATACGAGTAGTAGGAGTGGAATGGGACTTTGTCTGGGTTAGGGTTTAGGCCTGTTGGGTTTGAAGAGCCAGTTTGATGAAGGAATAAGAGGTGAATTATGCTGGCTCCTGCGATGATAAAGGGTAGAATAAAGTGAAAAGTGAAAAATCGTGTGAGAGTAGCATTATCAACTGAGAAACCGCCTCAGATCCATTGAACAAGGTCCCCCCCGACATATGGTGCTGCTGAAAGGAGGTTGGTAATTACGGTTGCGCCTCAGAATGACATTTGACCTCAAGGGAGGACATAGCCCACGAAAGCGGTGGCTATGACAAGGAATAAAAGAATGACCCCAATGTTTCAAGTTTCTTTAAATATATATGAACCATAATAAAGGCCTCGGCCGATGTGAAGATAAATGCAAATAAAAAAGAAAGAAGCCCCGTTAGCATGAAGGTTGCGAAGTAATCAGCCATAATTTACGTCTCGACAGATGTGGGCTACTGATGAGAATGCTAAGGTTGTGTCTGCAGTATAATGTATGGCTAAAAATAATCCTGTGGCAATTTGAGCAATTAAGCAGATGCCTAGTAAAGAGCCAAAGTTTCATCAGGAGGATAAGTTAGCTGGGGCTGGAAGGTCAATAAATGAACTGTTAACAATTTTAAAAAGGGGGTGAGCTTTGCGTATTGCGGGGGCCATAGTTCTTGTAGTTGAATTACAACAATAGTTTTTCAGGCTATTAGTCCAGGTTAAATTCCTGGTGGGAATAGATGTTTTTTGAGGTAATCTTATTGGTGGGGTTTGTAGCTGTAGCTTCAAATCCCTCACCATATTATGCTGCATTGGGTTTGGTGGTTGGGGCAGGCTCTGGGTGTTTGATGTTGATTAACGAGGGGATAACGTTTTTGTCTTTAGTGTTATTTTTAGTATACTTGGGTGGGATAATGGTGGTGTTTGCTTATAGTGCTGCTTTGGTGGCCGAGCCGTATCCTGAGGCTTGGGGGAGTGTTTGGGTATTAAGTTATATTGGTTCTTATTTGGCAGTATTGTCTGTTGGATGATTATTGTGGGGGGAGTTTTTTACCAACGAAAAAGTTTTTGATGCGGTAATGTTTGATTTAGGTGGGGGTTTATCTGAGTGGTGGGGTGTTTCTGGGGTGTTTGCTGCGGGTGGTTGGGTATTGTTTGTGGGGGGGTGGGCTTTATTGTTAACTTTATTTGTCGCTTTAGAAGTAGTACGGGGCCATTATAGTGGTGCCTTACGAGCTGTAAGATGATAATTGAGAGTGTAAGAGTAAGAGTAAAGATTGATAAGTAGGTTTTAATCAGACCTGCTTGGGCATCTTGGAGAGTTTTAATGGGGGGCAGTTGAGAGATAACTAAGCCCTTAGGTCCAATTTTTTCTAATCAAATTGTGTCTAGAAGGTGTGAAGCAGTTCGGAGTCCGGAGTTTAGAGTCGAAGTTGGGAGAAGTCGGTGAAGAACATTTATGTAAAATGAGGTGTCGAATTTTTTTGACAGAGCATGAGAAGTAGGAGGGAAAGTTGATCAGGATATTTTAGCAATATCGATTGCTAAAATAAAGGCTAAAATGGAAATAATTAAGGCTGTCAATTTTATTAGGAGAGGCATTGTGTGAATTATCGGATTGTTCGGAATAATAAGGTGGAAAATAAAAGTGCCTGCAATAATGCTGCCAATGGCTAAGCGTTTTAATGGTAAGAGGATTAAGTTATCGTTTTCATTAGAAATTACAATAGGACAGATTCGGGGGTGAGAGAGTGAAGCAAAGAAAATTAGGCGAAGGCTATAGACTGCAGTGAATGATGTGGCAATAATAGTTAATGCAACGGCTCATGAATTGACGAGGGATGTAGTTGAGGCTTCAATAATTGCGTCTTTAGAGAAGAATCCTGCTAAATAAGGTGTTCCCATAAGTGCGAGGCTTCCAATGGAGACGCATGATGTAGTAATTGGGAGTATAATATGAAGGCCCCCCATTTTTCGAATGTCTTGTTCATCATTGAGGTTGTGAATAATAGAACCTGAACATAAGAAGAGTATAGCTTTAAAAAATGCATGAGTGCAAATGTGAAAAAAGGCTAAATGGGGGAAATTAAGCCCAACAGCTACTATTATCAGTCCTAATTGACTTGAAGTAGAGTATGCAATGATTTTTTTAATATCATTTTGAGTAAGGGCGCAGGTTGCAGCAAATGCAGTGGAGATGGCTCCTAGGCAAAGACATGTTGTTAATGCAGATTGGTTAGTTTCTAGGATTGGGTGAATGCGTACTAGAAGAAAGATTCCTGCTACTACTATAGTACTTGAGTGAAGAAGGGCGGAAACAGGTGTAGGGCCTTCTATAGCAGAAGCTAGTCAGGGGTGCAACCCAAATTGAGCGGACTTACTTGCAGCAGCCGTAATTATGGCGATGAGAAAGGGGGTTGAGAAGTTGAGGGAGAAAATATGGGGAAAGTCAATAGATCCTATATTTATTAGAAGTCATGCTATTGCAAATATAAACCCAATATCTCCAATGCGGTTGTATAAGACAGCTTGTAGGGCTGCTGTGCCTGCATTGCTTCGGGCATGATATCACCCAATTAGTATAAATGATATAATACCTACCCCCTCTCAACCAATGAAAAGAATAAATATGTTACCTGCAATAACTAGGATGATTATAGCTGTGAGAAAGATTAGAAGGTACTTGAAAAATGTGTTGATTTTAGGATCAGCATGCATATATCAGATGGAAAATTCTAAAATATTTCATGTTACAAATAATGCCACTGGGGTGAAGATAATTGAATAGAGGTCGAATTGTAAAGAGATGTTGATGTTGGTTGAACCTAGGGAGAGTCATTGTCAGGTTAAATAGATGGCCTCTGATTCTTGGTTAGAAAATAAGATAAGTGGGATTGTAGAAATAAAGAAGGCAGTTTTTACTCCTGTTTTAGTAATAAAATAAAAATGTTTTGTAGATGAAAACACAAGGGGAAATAGAATAGAGATGATTGTTAAAATTAGACATGATGTAGTGACCAGGAGTAGGTCCATGACCCTAAGAATATTATTTATATCTTTAGAGTTTCGAGCAAGCCATGGAGTTGAACCATGGTTTCGAGGAATTAGCAGTTCTCGTTATTCCAAACAAGCTCGGTGAATAGAAGGATATTAGCCTTCATTTTTAGGACCACAACCTAAAATTTTGATTAAACTATATTCACAGCAAAAGATTAATTCTGGGTTTAAAATAAATATTAATGCGGGGGCAGTATGGAGAAGAAGTAATGAGTGTTCGCGGATTTGAAACGGGTAAAGGGTTTTTAGGTGTAATGGGGTGGGCCCTCGTTGAGTTGATCACAGAGTATATAGGGTGTAGGCTGTAGTAAGAATTAAATTTAAGGCTACAAAAATAAAAGCAGGTGATGATCAATTGTATAAGGCGGATATAATTAGTAGTTCACTTGCAAAGTTTACTGAGGGGGGGAGGGCCATATTGAATAATAGAATAGAAAGTCATCATAAGGCTGCTAAGGGAAAAATTAATAGGGCTCCACGAAGAAGAATTATTGTACGACTATTAGTTCGTTCATATATCGTATTAGCTAAACAAAATAATGCAGAAGATGTTAGTCCATGGGCAATCATTATGGTTATAGCCCCTGCGTAGCTTCAAGGGGTGTGGATAAGGGCTGCGGCAATTACCAGATTTATGTGGCTTACAGAAGATATAGCAATTAGAGATTTAAGATCTGTTTGTCGTATGCAGAGAATAGCTGTAGCTAGTACTCCAAATATTGAAATAAATATAAAGATGTTGGTATTTGGTAACGCATTTTCAGGTAGGGTAATAGAAAGACGCATAATTCCGTACCCCCCTAGTTTTAAGAGTGTTCCTGCAAGAACCATAGATCCTGCAATGGGGGCCTCAACGTGCGCTTTAGGAAGTCAGAGGTGTAAACAATATATGGGTATTTTTACCAGAAATGCTAGGTTGCATGCAGCTCAAAACAGGCCGGAGTAGGGCTCTAAGTTAATAGGGGGTACTGAAGAGAGAATGAGGGGTGTGTGCAGGGATCCTGTTGTGTCGTAAAAACTTAATAAAAAAATTAGTAGTGGGACAGCACCGACTATAGTATAAAAGGCCAGATATATTCCTGCTTCAAGGCGACGTTCTTGGGCTCCTCAGCGGGTAATGATAATTATTGTGGGGATAAGGGAGGCCTCAAAGAAGATAAAGAACAGTATTAAGTCTGATGTCGTGAAAGCTAGGAGGGTAGTAAGTTGAAGAAAAGCTGCATTGGCAATGTAGGTACGTTGGCGTGGTAGAGGTTCTTTAGAGAGTTTACTTTGACTAGCTAAGATAGTGAGCGGGAAAAGTCAGCATGTAAGAATGGCAAGGGGGCCTGAGAGGGAGTCAATTAAGAAGTAATTGTCTGCAAAGTTAAAACCCTGAAGGAAAAATCAAGAAATAGATACAAATGAGAGGATAAAACCTTGGAAGGTGATTAATGATCATAAGATTTTTGGTGGTGAAATAAAACTAGTAACTAAAATTGAAGATCATGCAGTAAGGATTGTTAACATCGTAGAAGATTTAGAGTTTTTAAATTATCATTTCCGTGAGCACGTGCTGTGGCGATTATCAAAGATAGACCTATGGCAGCTTCGCAGGCAGAAAGGGTTAATATAATTAATGGGGCAAGGGTTATAGATGGGGAAAGATTATTTGGTCAAATGGTTAGGCCAATAAAGATTGTAAGTATTATTGCCTCGAGGCATAGAAGAGCTGATAATAAGTGAGTACGATGAAAAGCAAGGCCAAGCAGGGCAATAAAGAATGTTGTAATAAAAATTGAGGTCATGTAAGGGAACTATGGATTTTAACCATAATTAGGTGAGCCGAAATCAGCTGTCTTTAGTTAGACTAGTCCCCTATTCTGCTCACTCTAGTCCTCCTTGAAGTCATTCGTAAATGAGGCCTAGGGTGAGTAGGATCAGGATAATAGCAGCTCAAAAAATAGTAGTTATTGGTGAAAATAGTTGTATTGCCCATGGTGATGGTAGTAAAAGAGCAATTTCTAAATCAAAAAGTAAAAAGAGAATTGCGACCAAGAAAAATCGCATGGAGTAAGGCAAGCGGGCTGAGCCGAGGGGATCAAATCCACATTCATATGGGGATAATTTTTCAGTGTCGGGGTTTATAATTGGAAGTCAAAAACTAACAGCTGCTAAAATAATAGAGAGGGTGAAAGCTGTAAGAACATATGTAATCATTATTTTCTCCCGGGGTTTAACCAGGGCCGGATGGTTGGAAGCCACCAATACTTATTATACTAAGAAAATATGAACCTCATCAGTAAATTGAGACATACAAGAAAAGTCATACAACGTCTACGAAGTGTCAATATCATGCTGCGGCTTCAAAGCCGAAGTGATGTTGAGATGTAAAATGAAAGTTAATTTGTCGAAGAAGGCAGGTAAGAAGGAAAACTGATCCAATAATAACATGAAGACCGTGGAACCCGGTGGCTACAAAGAAGGTTGAGCCGTAGATTCCGTCAGCAATAGTGAATGGGGCTTCATAATATTCTATAGCTTGAAGAAGAGTAAAGTACCCACCTAAAATAATTGTGAGAGCTAGGGCTTGGATAGCGTCTTTACGATCGCCCTGTATAATACTGTGGTGGGCCCATGTAACTGATACTCCGGATGCCAAGAGGACAGCTGTATTAAGAAGTGGTACTTCGAATGGGTCTAGTGGGGTGATACCTGTTGGAGGTCAGCACTCTCCGATTTCAGGTGTAGGAGAGAGGCTAGCATTGTAGAATGCTCAAAAAAAGCCAATAAAAAAGAAAACTTCAGATGTAATAAATAGAATTATTCCGTATCGAAGGCCTTTTTGAACTGGGGGTGTGTGGTGGCCTTGAAATGTGCCCTCTCGTACTACATCTCGTCATCATTGAAACATGGTAAGGAGTATTAGAAGTAGGCCAAGGGTTATTAAGACAATTGTGTTAAAGTGAAATCACATGGCGAGGCCAGAGGTTAAGAGAAATGCGGCTGCGGCGCCTGTTAAAGGTCAAGGGCTAGGGTCGACTATATGATACGCGTGTGCTTGGTGGGCCATAAGTATTTTCTTGAAGGTAGAGGCTTAATAGAAGAACAAAAACATAAGCTTGGATTATTGCAACAGCAATCTCTAAAATTGTGAGGAGAAGAAGTGCAATAAATGTAAGAGATGAGACTAGAATAGAGGTTGATGCTATTGCTATAGTAGCCATTGAAATAAGTTGAATAAGAAGATGTCCTGCTGTTAAATTGGCAGTTAGTCGTACTCCTAAGGCTAAGGGGCGGATAAGAAGACTAATTGTTTCGATAATAATTAAAACTGGGATTAGGGGTGTGGGGGTACCTTCGGGCAGGAGGTGACCAAGGGAGGCTGTTATTTGGTTACGAAAGCCGATTGCTACCGTGGCAAGTCAGAGAGGCACTGCGAGTCCTAAGTTAAGGGAGAGTTGAGTAGTGGGGGTAAATGTATATGGAAGAAGGCCAAGAAGATTTATACCAAGAATAAATACTATTACTGAAGTTAGTAAAAATGCTCATTTATGTCCTGGGGTATTTAAAGGCATAAAAATTTGTTTAGAAAAGATTTTAACAAATCATGACTGAGAAGCAATAAGGCGATTAGGTAACCAACGGCTAGATGGGGTGGGAAAAAGAAGTCATGGGACTAACATGGCAACAAGAATAAGGGGAATTCCTATGAGTGTTGGTGATGAGAATTGACTAAATAAGTTTAAGATCATGGCCAGGTTCAGTAACTATGGGATGTTTTTGTGGCTTTTGATGTGGGTTCATTAAGAATAGTATGGTTAAGAATTTTTTGTGGGGCTAAAATGAAAATAATTATTCAAGATGATAAAAAGATAAAAAATCAGGGGTCCGGAATTAGTTGCGGCATCCATTAAGGGTGGTTGGAATCACCTGTCTACAGCTTAAAAGGCTGTCGCTGTCCTATAGCTTCTTAATGAAGAATCTTGTGAGATTAGGGATCAGTTTAAAAAATCTGGGACTGGTAAAGCTTCAACAACAATGGGTATAAAACTATGATTTGCTCCGCAAATTTCTGAGCATTGGCCGTAGTAGACACCTGGACGAGAAACAAGAAATGAAGCTTGATTTAGCCGACCAGGAATGGCATCAGTTTTTACCCCTAGTGATGGAACGGCTCATGAATGTAAAACATCATCAGCTGTAATAATTGTCCGAGTTGCTATACCGATAGGTGTTACTATACGATTGTCAACTTCTAAGAGACGAAATTGACCTGGAGTTAATTCTTTGGTTGGGATCATATAAGAGTCGAAGTTTAAATTAGCGAAGTCTGAGTATTCATAGCTTCAGTATCATTGGTGGCCAATGGCTTTAATTGTAATATCTGGATTGCTGATTTCGTCCATAAGGTAAAGAATTCGAAGAGATGGGAGGGCAATAACAATTAAGATAATAGCTGGTATAATAGTTCAAACTATCTCAATTTCTTGGGCATCAATTGTATTAGTGCTAGAAAGTTTAGTGGTTATAAGAGAGGTAATGATATATAATACAAGGGTACTAATTAAAAAAACTGCTATTAAAGTGTGGTCATGAAAATGGAGAAGTTCTTCCATAATAGGAGAAGCTGCGTCCTGAAATCCTAGTTGTGTTGGGTGTGCCATAAAGAGATGTACAGGAGTTTAACCTGTAATTATGCCTTGACAAGGCATTATTATTATTTAATTAACACCTCAAAGAAAGTGACAGAGAGGATATGTGTCTGGCTTGAAACCAGGGTAAGGGGGTTCGATTCCCTCCTTTCTCGATTGATTTTAATTGAAAAAGTTGACTCTTCAAATGTGTGGTAATGTGGGGGAAACCCTAAAAGTCATTCTACATTAGTTGTAGTTAGCTCTGCATTAGAGAATAACCGTTTTGCTGAAAAAGCTTCTCAAATAATAAATATTATTAAAACGACAGCAACTAAAGAAATTAATGACCCAATTGATGAGACTGTATTTCAAAGGGTGTAGGCGTCAGGGTAATCAGAGTAACGTCGAGGCATTCCGGCGAGACCTAGGAAATGTTGTGGAAAGAATGTTAGATTAACCCCAACAAATATTACACCGAAGTGAATTTTTGTTCAAGAGTGATGAAGTGTGTACCCAGTAAATAGTGGGAATCAGTGAACGAATCCTGCTATGATGGCAAATACTGCCCCCATTGAAAGAACGTAGTGGAAATGTGCTACGACATAGTAGGTGTCGTGCAGGACGATGTCGATAGATGAGTTAGCAAGAACAATGCCGGTTAGACCACCCACAGTAAATAAGAAGATAAACCCTAAGGCTCAGAGCATTGGGGCCTCTCATTTAATAATTCCCCCGTGTATTGTTGCCAATCAGCTAAAAACTTTTACACCAGTTGGGATAGCAATAATTATAGTGGCTGAGGTAAAGTAAGCTCGTGTGTCTACGTTGAGGTCTGTTGTAAATATGTGGTGGGCTCATACAATGAAGCCGAGAAGGCCAATTGACATTATTGCTCAGACCATTCCTATATAGCCGAAAGGCTCTTTTTTACTTGAGTAGTATGCTACTACGTGTGAAATGATTCCGAACCCAGGAAGAATAAGGATATATACTTCGGGGTGTCCAAAGAATCAGAAAAGATGTTGATAGAGGACTGGGTCTCCTCCTCCGGCAGGGTCAAAGAAGGTGGTATTCAAGTTTCGATCAGTTAGAAGTATAGTAATACCTGCGGCAAGAACTGGGAGGGAAAGAAGTAGAAGAACTGCAGTGATTAAAACAGACCAAACGAACAGGGGTGTTTGATATTGAGTTACTGACGGGGGTTTTATGTTAATAATAGTAGTAATAAAGTTGATTGCCCCAAGAATTGAAGAGACCCCAGCTAAATGTAGAGAAAAAATTGTAAGGTCTACGGATGGGCCGGCGTGAGCAAGATTACCGGCTAAGGGGGGATAAACTGTTCAACCAGTTCCGGCGCCCGCTTCAACTGCTGAAGAAGCTAGGAGGAGGAGAAAGGAGGGGGGGAGAAGTCAGAAGCTTATGTTATTTATTCGAGGGAATGCCATGTCCGGGGCTCCAATTATTAGTGGAACAAGTCAATTACCAAAGCCGCCGATCATAATTGGTATAACTATAAAGAAAATTATTACAAATGCGTGGGCGGTAACAATGACGTTGTAGATTTGGTCGTCACCCAATAGAGTGCCGGGTTGGCTGAGTTCTGCACGGATTAGGAGACTAAGGGCGGTTCCTACTATTCCGGCTCAGGCCCCAAAGATAAGGTAAAGAGTGCCGATGTCTTTGTGATTGGTTGAAAATAGTCAGCGTGTAATTATCACAGGTAAGGTGGCCGAGTAGGCGGCGGATTGTAGACCCGAAGACGGAGGTGAGAGACCTTCCCTTATCAGGCCCTGGGGTGTAAGCACGTGTGGTTGCAAGCCACAAGAAGCAGAATAAATTCCTGCCGGGGCTTCTCCCGTTTTTTTCGAAACCGGGAGAAGTAGAATGAAGCTCGCTGGATTGAGCGTTTAGCTGTTAACTAAAATATTACGGGATCGAGGCCCGTCTTTCTAGGAAAGGCTTTATCTTAATTAAAGTGTCTGAGTTGCATTCAGAAGATGTAGGTTAGTGTCCTGCAAGTCTTACAGAAACTAGAAGATTTTAACTTCTACTTGGGGCTTTGAAGGCCCTTGGTCTAAATTATCCTAAGTTTCTATAAAAGGGCTATGATAGTTGATGACAGTGGAAGTAAAAATAAGGCGAGGGTTGAGGTAATTGTGGTAATAGAAAGATTTGGTAAAAAATATCAAGTTGTAGTTGAAGTTGATGAGTTTGGGGATAAGGTTAGGGTTAAGACATATGTTAGTCGAATATAAAAATATAGGGCTAATAGTGATGCCACAAGAATAGTTCCTGCTAAAATTGATGAGTTTTGTTTAACTAGTTCTATTGTGATAAGGAGTTTTGGGGCAAAGCCTGTCAGGGGCGGAAGTCCTCCTAGTGACAAAAGAATGAGTATGGAGGATGAAGTTAAAGCTGGTGTTTTAGTTCAGGAGGAAGACAGTTGTGAGATTTTAGTTGAATTTAGTGAAATAAGGGTTGAAAATATGGCTGATGTCATAATAATATATAAAATAAAATTAAATAGGGTTAGTTCGGGGTTAAACTTTAAGATAATAATTATTCAGCCCAGGTGACCAATTGATGAAAATGCTATAATTTTTCGGAGTTGTGTCTGGTTAATACCTCCTCAGCCCCCTAAGAGAATAGAGATCAGTCCTAATAGAATTATTAGATTAAGGTCACAGGTTTTTGAAATTTGCATAAGAAGAACTATTGGTGCGATTTTTTGTCAAGTGGATAAAATTAAGCCAGTGGAGAGGGGGATGCCTTGAAGTACTTCTGGTATTCAAAAGTGGAGGGGGGCAAGGCCGAGTTTTATTGACAATGCAATTGAAATGGGGATAGTTATTGAAGGTGATGTAAGTATAATGTCTCACTCACCAAAGATTCATGAATTAATTATTGTTGAAAAGAGAATGAGGGCTGAAGCTGCTGCTTGTGTCAGAAAATATTTGGTTGCGGCTTCAATGGCCCGTGGGTGGGGGGTTTTGGTTATAAGAGGAATAATGGCTAGTGTGTTAATTTCAAGGCCAATTCATGCTAAGAGTCAGTGATAGCTAGCTAAAGTGATTGTGGTTCCGGTTGCCAAGCTTGATAAAAAAATAAATGAGGCAAAAGGTGACATTAGTAAAGGAAGGGGTTTAACCAACATTTTTGGGGTATGGGCCCAAAAGCTTAATTAGCTGACTTTACTAGAAAATTGTATAAAGGAAGTACAGAGGGTTTTGATCTCTCAGGTACAGGTTCGATTCCTGTTTTTCTAAGGAAGTGATGGGGTTTGAACCCATATAAGCCTCCCTATCAAGGAGGTCCTTTTCTTTCGGGCACACTTCCATATCACTGGAGGGGTAATAATAAAAGAGATTGGAATTGAGATTTGTCAAATTGTGAAAGCAAGGGTAATTGGGAGAAAATTTTTTCAGACTAGGTGCATTAGCTGGTCATATCGAAATCGTGGGTATGATGCTCGAACTCATAAAAATAGTATTGATAGGGTGGCAGCTTTAGTTATTAAGACAATAGAGGACATTGGTATAAAAATTGATGAGTTAATAAATAAGATAACTGTTAGAGTATTTATTATCAAAATATTGGCGTATTCTGCTAGAAAGAATAAAGCAAAGGGTCCTCCTGCATATTCTACGTTAAAACCTGAGACTAATTCAGATTCTCCCTCTGTTAAATCAAATGGTGCCCGGTTGGTTTCAGCTAAGGTAGAGACATATCATATAAGAGCCAGGGGTCAAGTTGGTAATAGGAGTCATGTATAATATTGAGTGATGGAAAAGTTAGATAGGGTGAAACTTCCTACCAGGAAGACTGCTGAAAGAATAATTAGTGCTAGCGTAACTTCATAAGAAATTGTTTGGGCTACGGCTCGTAAGGCTCCAATTAATGCATATTTAGAGTTTGAGGCTCAACCTGAGCCTAAAATAGTATAAACTATAAGGCTTGAGATGGCTAAAATAAATAAAATGCTTAAGTTTATATCTGAAAATGAGATTGGTATGGGAAATGGTGTTCATAAGAGTATTGCTAAGGCTAATGCAAGTGTTGGGGTTAGTAGAAAAAGGACTTGTGATGATGTGGAGGGACGAATAGGTTCCTTAATAAATAGTTTAACTCCGTCAGCAATTGGTTGAAGAAGGCCGTAGGGCCCCACAATGTTTGGGCCTTTACGGTGTTGTATGTAGCCTAAGACTTTTCGCTCAATTAGAGTAAAAAAGGCAACGGCAAGTAAGACAGGTGCAATATACAAAAGAGGGAGAATAAATAATAATAGCTTAGTCACGAGTTAGCGAGGGGATTTGAACCCCTGGGGGAAAGGGCTTAGATCTTTTGCATTACCAGGCTCTGCCACGCTAACAATCTTTTTCTTAGGGAAATTCGTAGGCTGATGTTAATTAAGTTGTTTTCACTAATTTACAGCTATGGCTTAATGAGTCATTGGCCATGTTACTTCGGTCCTTTCGTACTAGAAGAAACTCTTTATAGATAGAAACCGACCTGGATTACTCCGGTCTGAACTCAGATCACGTAGGGTTTTAATCGTTGAACAAACGAACCGTTAGTAGCGGCTGCGCCACTGGGATACCCTGATCCAACATCGAGGTCGTAAACCCATTTGTCGATATGAGCTCTTGAAATGGATTGCGCTGTTATCCCCAGGGTAACTTGGTTCGTTGATCAAGTAATTGGGTCAATTAGTCAATTTGTTGATACTTAGAGCTGTAGCTCATAGGTTAGGTTATTAGTTCCTTCCATCGTGGAGGTTTAATTTTACTCCGTGGTCACCCCAACCGAAAACTAGTAACCATAGCTGCAAGGATAATAGGTTCTTATTTGGGCAGTTGGTACTGAGTTTAAAGCTCCATGGGGTCTTCTCGTCTTATATTTTTATCCCCGCTTCTTCACGGGGAGATCAGTTTCACTGAGTAGAGTAGGGAGACAGCATAACCCTCGTGATGCCGTTCATACTAGTCCTCATTTAAAGAACAAGTGATTGCGCTACCTTTGCACGGTTAGGGTACCGCGGCCGTTTAACTTAGTCACTGGGCAGGCTGGACCTCCTATGGGTGATCAGGAGGCGATGTTTTTGGTAAACAGGCGGGGTTAGTTGTTTGCCGAGTTCCTTCCTATTCTTTTTATCTTTCCAGAAATGTGCTTGTGTAAGGTTGACGTTTATCAGCTGTAGGTTTTTCTTGTTAAGTTGCTACAATAGGTTTATAACTTTAAATGCCAATGAATAGTTCATTTTGGCTTATGCTTACATTTTGGAGAAGGGCTTCTTCTTGTTACTAGTTCTAACATATAGGCTCTCATATGACTATGAGATCATTCAGTACAGGTGAAGGGTTACAGTTAATTAATGGTATTTTTTGATAAAAACAATGAAGCTTTAACGCTTTTTGTAAGATGGCTGCTTTTAGGCCCACTTAATTGATAGAAGAAAATGTTACCCGTTTGTGGAGGTTGTATCCTGTTTCAAATAGGCTGTACCTTATTTGAATAGCTCTTAAAGTTAATTATGTATTATTTTATACGGTAAACTTAAGGTAGGACTTAAATCCTTTTCCTGAATAACCAGCTATCTCTAGGTTCGGTAGGTCTATCACCTCTACTTAAAAATCTTCCCACTCTTTTGCAACAGAGACGGGTTGGCCCGGAAGGCTGTTTTTAAGTAGCTCACTTAGTTTCGGGAAGTCAAACTTAAAATTCATTTTGCTTGGTTGAACTAGTTAGACCATGATGCAAAAGGTACGAGGTTGTAGCTCTACTTTTTTGTGCTTGAGGTTTTTCACTAATATTTCACTTTTCCCTTGCGGTACTAGTTTCTATAGCTTTGAGACATTTTTTAATCGCCTTTACTAAATGTACAAAATGTTTTATTTAGTTTATGTTAAGGTGGTATATTCATAAGAATTAGGTAAGCTAGGTTTTCAGCTCAAAATGATCTGAGTTTCACGGACATGTTCTCGGTGTAAGCGAGATGCTTTAGTTAAGCTACATTTTGTTTATCCAAGTGCACTTTCCAGTACACTTACCATGTTACGACTTACCTCTTCTGGGGTGCATAAAAGTGTTATAAACATATTTAAAGCGTTTGAAGAGGGTGACGGGCGGTGTGTACGCGTCCCAGCGCCTAATTAAAAAGAACTCTCTACTTTCTTTTTACTGCTAAATCCGCCTTCATGACTGAGTTGCATGTAGTCTTTCGTTATGTTCTATTATAGAAATTGTAGCCCATTGCTTGCCATTTCGTGGGCTGCACCTTGACCTGACGTATTTATGAAGAAATCTTTTAGCTCACTGAGAAACGTTCATATGGTAAGCTTACGACGGAGGTATACAGGCTGAAAAGCTAGAAATGGTGAGGTAGATCGGGGGGAATCGATTATAGAACAGGCTCCTCTAGGTGGGTGGGACACCGTCAAGTCCTTTGGGTTTTAAGCTTGGGCTCGTAATTCCCGGGCGGTAAGGGGTGTAAGTAAATATTTTACGGCTAGGCATAGTGGGGTACCTAATCCCAGTTTGTTCCCTAGCTGTCGTGGGTTCAAGTGGTTTGGTTAGAATAACTTTCGATTGTGGTTTTCTTAGAAACAAGCGTATCACGGCTTGGTTAAAGTTTAATTCTAATCTGTTATGGGCACTTTAAACACGCTTAACGCCGAATAATATCAACTTGAGCCTAGCGGTGTAGCCGCGGCGGCTGGCACCGTATTGGCCGGCTCTGGGTTCTCTAACTGATTCAAGCTGGCGCTTATAAACAATGTTAATCACTGCTGAAGACCCTTGAGGGTGTGGCAAAACTAGGTGTCATGGGCTAGAGTTCTGTGCCTGATACCAGCTCCTTGTCCTGAAAAGGGTAGAAGGGCGTTCTCACGGGTGTGCTGAAACTTGCATGTGTAAGTCGAGAATGAGGTGATAATAAGGTCAGGACCAAACCTTTATGCCTGCAGAACTTTTTAGGGTACATTTTAGCGTTTTCAGCGCTACGCTTTGAGATTAAGCTATACGAGC